ATTTGTACCGAGGGTTCGAATCCCTCTCTTTCCCTTTGCTTTTATGACTTGATATTTCATTTATCTTTCAAATTTTGCAAACCCCTTTTCTTTTTTCGTAGTTAAACGTGTGAAATAGAAAAAATCGTAAGAAATTTGAAAAATCAAACAAGGAAAACGAAAAACCGTTTATTTTATTCTTCACGTCCTGGATTACGTCCTGGATCATTAGATAGGAATCCGAAGACGAAGAGAGAAATAAAGAATACCACTACTGTGGAAACAAAAAGTTTGAGAGTAAGCATTACACAATCTCCAAGATCATTTTTTGAAAAAAAAAAAAAAAAAGAGAATAGATCGTCTATTTTTATACTACATATTTTGATACTAAGAAAAAAAAGCTTTCTAGAAAGAAAACCATTTTCAGAAATTCATTTTACGAGTCTTTCATTACTAAAAATTTATTTCATAACCAGAATTAGATATTTTGGAGGACCCTAATTATTGTCTTTCACTGGAAAAGAAAGCGGGTCAGAATAGGGAAATGGGGTGATTCTGATTTTTTGCGTCTATCCAACCAAGCCAAGAGTTTCAATCTTTGAATTGAGGGTTCATCTTGTAATACTTATCTGGCCTTCTTAATTGTAAGAATTTATGGAATCAATCATGAATTTTCTAGGATAGTATTAAAGATCTCATCGAAAACTCACGGCAGCTTGCCAAACAAAGGCTAAGAGAAAAAAAAGCAAAGGTATGACTGGCATAACATCTACAATTGGATTCAAAAAAGCATAGGCCTCGGGCAATTTGGAGAAGAAAAAACTAGTCGAATAAAGAGCAGAATTAATACAGATAAAGATCAAACTAAAGATATTAAGCATAACAGACATTTTTTTTCTTGGAGATAATTGCATTTTCATTGAGTTATTGATAATTGATATTAAGTAAAAACGAAGAAAGTAAGGTAGACAAAAATCCGTTATTTTGATTGAATTCACCCAAGCAAAAACTCTTCCTTTTGTTTGAATTCACCCAATCAAAAATCCTCCCATTCTCCAAGGAGAATCGAAGAAATTAGACTTTCATAAAATATTTTAATTGAATTATATGGAATGATCAATAAATTCAATTTAATTCTATATCTATACGTGCCAAAACCCTAGCAAATATCGAATCGATTCTATAAATTCGATATTTGCACTAAAATTGACGACCTATCAATACCAACATTATTCTTTAGTAGTGTCAAATATAAATTAAAATGGGGCGTGGCCAAGTGGTAAGGCAACGGGTTTTGGTCCTGTTATTCGGAGGTTCGAATCCTCCCGTCCCAGAGCATATTCGAATAAAGATGGTTTTTTTAACAACTTTCTGTTTCAAGATCCAATATAATAATTGGATAGAATGTGATTTTTATTTTTACTTTTTAATGATTCTTCTTTGATCTTTACTTGAACTGACTCGAGTTCAAATGACACGCAGATGTAACTGAATCCATTTGTAATTCCGGTAAGATAGAACATAGATTACAAAGATTTTCATTCAAAAAAATCAGCCGGGCTTTTCAGCATGTGTTTATTCTCTTCATATTAATTTATTGTCTTCATATTAATATTCAAGGGAAGTTAGGTACTGAGAAAAATCTTACGCCTCCTATTCAATTTTCAACGATGCATGTTGAATCGCCATGCGAAAGAACCTATATTTCCGATCTCTTATTCCCTATTTATTCTTTAAATGAAAGAGTCCAATTATTATATATATATATATATGTGATCTCGGAACTTCGAAACAAGAGGAAGTTCTTGGTACTAAAAAAATGGAATTCAATTAAATTGAGGGGTTAAGTCTTTTCTTAGGACTGGGTTAGGGTAAAATAAAAAAAGGAGTAAAGGGCTTAATCTATATCTAAACTTGTTTGGCTTTGTACCTCGATAAGATAGTCAGCATCCCAAAAAACAAAAAGGACTCCTTTTTATTTGATTTATGATTGCCATCGAATTTGGGGAATAGATAGAAGTTAATCAGCAACGAAAGGTATTAAAGTTCAATATCTGCGGCTGTCCGAATCTTATTAATAAACAATTAAGTTACATATGTAATCAATGTATTTTATTTTCATTCCATTTTTAGGTATTTCATGTTTGGCTCTAATAAAAAATTTTAAATCTATGTAAGAATTGAGACAGGGGTGATTCATCCATTTGATTCACTTTACTTTTTTTTTGACAAGATTCTAGAAAGATTACTGAACTCAAGTCAAACAAAATACGTATATAAAATGAGGAAATGCATATCCTATGTATATACTGTTTTCGCTCAATTTGAGTGCCAATACTTTTTCTTTGTGAAAAAATTTTGATCTCTTAAATTTTTTAATTTAAATATTTACCATAGAATTTATATCTATAAGAGTGACATTTGTTCAGTCTATCTGATAGATAGGAAAACCCCTATTTTTCATCGAATTCATAAAATCAGAATTGGAAGAGAATAATAAGAACTTAAATCTTCCCTTAGA